AAGAAGAGCAGAGCAAATGAAGCATGGCCAAAAGTAAACCAACCCCTTGGACTGCTACGAAAAACACCATCGGATTTCAAAGTAGCACGATCTAATTCAAAAATTTCGCCCAATTGAGCGCGTCGAGCATATTTTTTCACAGTAGCAGGATCACTATAACTGATTCCATTCAGTTCGCCACCATAGAACTCCACAGTTACACCTACTTGTTCGACACTATACTTCGACTCTGCCCTTCGAAACGGAACATCGGCTCTAACAATACCGTCTCCGTCTACCAAAACAACCGGAAATGTTTCAAAAAAAGTGGGCATACGACGTACAAAAAGTTCACGCCCTTCCTTATCTCTAAAGATAGGGTGTCCTAACCACCCAACAGCTATTCCATCCCCGTTGTCCATTGAGCCCGCTCTGAATAATCCCCCCTTTGCCGGATTATTACCGATGTAATCATAAAAAGCCAATTTTTCAGGAATTTTAGACCAAGCCTCTGATAAACTTTGATTTTCGGCTATCCCAGCGCTAACTCTTCGATATATTTCTTGCTGGAAGTATCCCTGATCCCATTGATAACGAGTGGGACCAAATAATTCAATCGGGGTAGTTGCTGAACCATACCACATAGTTCCAGCAACAACAAAAGCGGCAAAAAAGACAGCAGCGATACTGCTGGAAAGGACGGTTTCAATATTTCCCATGCGTAATCCTTTGTATAGACGTTGGGGCGGACGGACACTAAGATGGAATAGGCCGGCTAATATGCCCAATGTCCCTGCTGCAATATGATGAGAGGCTATTCCTCCCGGAACAAAAGGATCAAAACCTTCCACACCCCACGCTGGATTTACAGATTGTACCCTTCCGGTTAGTCCATAAGGATCGGACACCCATATTCCAGGACCATACAACCCCGTTATATGAAATGCGCCAAACCCAAAACAAGCCAACCCTGAAAGAAATAAATGAATTCCAAAAATCTTAGGTAAATCTAAAGAAGGTTTTCCTGTACGTTCATCAGAAAATATTTCTAGATCCCAGTACACCCAATGCCAAATAGCTGCCAAAAAGCATAAGCCAGAAAACACAATATGTGCCCCGGCCACACCTTCGTAACTCCAAATACCCGGATTCGTTATAGTACCTCCTGTGATACTCCAACCGCCCCATGAATTGGTTATTCCTAAACGAGTCATGAAGGGTATAACAAACATACCCTGTCTCCACATTGGATCAAGAACGGGGTCAGAGGGATCAAAAACCGCTAGTTCGTATAGAGCCATCGAACCGGCCCAACCAGCAACTAGAGCTGTATGCATTATATGAACAGAAATCAAACGACCCGGATCATTCAATACGACGGTATGAACACGATACCAAGGCAAACCCATGGAAATACCCCTTTAATCAACGAATAATAGACACTATGTAACTTTATTGCATTGTAAAAAGTAAAAAAACTATGCTCTGGACCCACTCTTTCGGTAGATTTTCTCGAGGAAAGAATTAATATTTGTTCTATTCTTTTAGTAATAATAATAATAGATAGTAATAATAGACGAATTCCATTTGTAGGAACAAAAATAAGCAGATCTATTCTATACCCGATAAGTACCAATACGCAATGGTAGAGGGGATTGATCCCACTTTAATTTTCTCTGAGTGAAGACATACCCATTTGTTCATATCATTCCAAAGACCCATTCGTTTCGTAAAAATTTTCCTTTAGTCATAATCATTCGGTTTTCTTTTTTTATGTTATTGTTATGAAGTTATTCAATTTATGGATAAACTATGATAAAGGCTAATCTTATTAAGACAATAAACCCGTTGTTACGCTTCCACATCAAAGTAAGATATAGTACTTAATTTTTTTCTTTCATTTTATGCCTATTGGTGTTCCAAAAGTACCTTTTCGAAGTCCTGGAGAGGAAGATGCATCGTGGGTTGACATATAGTGCGACTTGTCAGATATATTGGGTCACATGGAATTTCCCCATTCTCTCCCCTGATCGAGATATCCCCTCTTTCGCCCAAAAAAGATTGATTGAATTATCAAAAGTTTGGAGCGTGAAATACAATTTAATCCTATTTATTTTTTGTAGGGGTATCAGATTAATATTATCAATTAGAATAATTTATGGTTGGCTCGACTGGACCAAAAAAATGAAGTATCCAGGCTCCGTTTAGAAAAAACCCAATTGGTAATATATCTAAGATTACTACTTTTATAATATTCTATTTATAAACAGGAGCGATCTCAAACTGTTTAATCAATCGAGTAATATAATGAATACATTTAATATAATGAATACATTGAATATTTAGTGGAAGACATGAAATAAATGAAATTGAAAAATAAAAAAAGCCATAGCAAAAAGACGTGGTATTGGGACATTTGCCCTATATGTGCAAATAAAAATCGGGCCTATCTTTACTCGGAGTAGAGCATAAACCTAAAAAAATTGAAAAAGCCCATTCAGGAACAAGAAAATGGCATCGTTATTTGGATTCGATCTCGATGAAACAATACATCAATGAGAAGTTCATTCGATAAGTTTAGTAAATTATTTATATATATATTTTATTTATATATAGGTAAAGTAAACAGGCCAAAACAAATCCTTCTTGAAAAATGGAAGAAAAAAAGCCCTTTGTTAGAAGTTAGAAAGAGCCCCCTATGAAAATAAAAAAGAATGAGGGCTGCAATCTACACATTGATTCTTTTTTTTTTGCGCGATTTTTGGTAAACCGTATGCATCAAAAGGTGCGCGTACGGTTCCTAAGGATACAATTATATCCTAATCAACCGACTTTATCGAGCAAGATTACTTTTTTTAGGCCAAGAGGTTGATAGCGATCTCTCGAATCAAATTATTGGTCTTATGGTATATCTCAGTCTAGAGGATGATAGCAAAGATCTGTATTTGTTTATAAACTCTCCCGGGGGGTGGGTAATACCCGGAGTAGCTATTTATGATACTATGCAATTTGTACAACCAGATGTACAGACAATATGCATGGGATTGGCCGCTTCAATAGGATCTTTTCTTCTGGTCGGAGGAGAAATTACCAAACGTCTAGCATTCCCTCATGCTCGGCGCCAATGAGTTTTGTATTTGAGAGAAAAAAGAAGACTATGCCTTCGCCATATGAAATATGACTATTAAGTAATAATAGCATGGCATTTTGAATTCGATATGAGAAACCTTTTTTTTTTATTTTTGTTTTTTTTTTTTTCAAAAATCAATCATTAGATTATATATCGAACGAATAGTATGAGATAAAGGGCATTTCCGATTTTATCTGATTTATCGGAAGCCTATTGCAGCGTCACAAACTTTTTTGTTTTCACACCAGAGGGATAATAACAATATTTATCTTAGGAAAGAATACAAAAAAAAGAAACTTTGGGATTGCTTAATAACAGACTAAATAAATATATAAAGCAACGGAACCATCATAGTATGTTTTAACTACTCCAAAATAAAATGAAGGATGGTTATTGGATTATTTACCGATCGGGGTCTGATAGGCCCTATATTTGAATATTTGAATTTGATTTTATACTTCTTCAATGGAATGGAGGTTATAAAGTAAATTCCATTGTATAGCCGTATGCAATGCGCAAAAGATGCCTGTACGGTTGTTCAATTCTATCTTTTGGTTTTCATATCATTACTCGTTATTTAATTTATTCTCTTTGATTTCTCTTCGAGATAGAAGAACCATTTATTAGGTTATATAATCAGGGTAATGATCCATCAACCTGCTAGTTCTTTTTATGAGGCACCCGCAGGAGAATTTATCCTGGAAGCGGAAGAAATGATGAAGCTGCGCGAAACCATTACAAGGGTTTATGTACAAAGAACAGGCACACCTCTATGGGTTGTATCCGAAGACATGGAAAGAGATGTTTTTATGTCAGCAACAGAAGCCCAAGCTCATGGAATTGTTGATCATGTAGGGGTAGAATAAAAAATAACAGGGATTTCGCGCAAATACAAATACGCCATTTGAAATTTTATCTTCTTACTGGGTTTGATAGAGTATTCTATTAATTAATTTATTACTATAGAAGTAATTCCTAATCGGCCGGTTAGGATCGATCTAAACCAGCTCATTATGTATACGAGTCAACATGCCAACTATTAAACAACTTATTAGAAAGACGAGACAGCCAATCAGAAATGTTACGAAATCCCCCGCCCTTGGGGGATGCCCTCAGCGACGAGGAACATGTACTAGGGTGTATGTGTGACTCGTTCAGAGCATGGACTGGGGCAAAAGAAAAGAACCCATTTTTCCAGTATCAGTGATCAGTAACAGTAAATAAGATAAAATAAAACGGAAGAACTCCATTCACTATCTAAAAAGTATCTATCATACCCTTCTTTTGTGTATCAAAATTTATGGTTTCTAGTGGTGTAAATCCAATCGTCTCCATTTTCAATTTAAGATGAGAAAGAATTTCCCATTGGTAGCAAATGTTTATCCATTAAGCGGGGGGAATCCCATTTAAAGGCAAGAAAGATTACGCCCTTACTCTTTCAACAACGGACTAAGAGGGTCAGCTACACAGTTAATCTTCATAATTAAATACCGTTACTGTATAAGTGGATCTCGTTGTGAAAGACGGATTACTGAATAATTCATGGGTAGAGCCAAAAAGTGTGAACTGTACAAGTTAACAATAGCATTGATTAAATGAAAGAAAAGAAGGGGCTCCGGTGTATAGAAGGGATCTCGCCGTTTAAGAAGTAACCATAGAAACGATGGAACCCACTATTTTTTTTTATTCATTTCTATTTTATATTTACTACTTTTTGTTTTTAATATTAATATGCTTTTTTTAATATCTAGTATCAATATCAATATTATTTCTTATTTCGAGGTAAAATGCCTATAAAAAAAAATAAAAAATCGTGGGCGGGAAGGTTATAGTAGCAAAAGCCGTTGGAGTTTTTATTTTATACATTGGAAGGATCCGTTTTGTTATTAACAAACTAGAAAAGGGGAAGGGAATAACTGAAAGAAAAGAAATCAATTAGTTATTTATCAAAGTTTCATTTATTCAATGACCAGAATTAAACGAGGATGTATAGCTCGGAGACGTAGAACAAAAATTCGTTTATTTGCATCAAGCTTTCGAGGGGCTCATTCAAGACTTACTCGAACTATTACTCAACAGAAAATAAGAGCTTTGTTTTCGGCTTATCGGGATAGAGGTAGGCAAAAGAGATATTTTCGCCGTTTGTGGATCACTCGGATAAATGCAGCAATTCGAGGTAATTTAGTATACTATAGTTATAATATTTTCATACACAATCTGTACAAGAAGCAGTTGCTTCTTAATCGTAAAATACTTGCGCAAATAGCTATATTAAATAGAAATTGTCTTTCTATGATTTCCACTGAGATTATAAAATAAGTGATTGGAAGGACTCCATAGGAATGTTTTAAATTTTAATGGAGTGCGCTGTAAAATTAACTCCGGGAAGGTAGAATAGAAATTAGTATGATAAAATATAATCAAATAATATGATAAAGTCGTCAAAATGAACAAACAAGACGTTCAATAAAAAAAGATTTATTCTTTTTCCCCGATCCTTTTTTTCTTATGACACGACACTCACATCTTAATTCGCGAATTTTTCGAACAAAACATCAATCCGCCTTTGAGTTCGTATTGGAATTTTGATTCAAGTGAAGAGTAAGCCTATCCCCCTTTTTGATTCTAAGACCCGCAGTTCTAGCAGCCGACTCACCTCTTTCAAATTGTTTCTCATTATTAAGAAAGGGTAACAAAGATAAAATACGAGCTTGCTTGATAGCAATAGTAATTAATCGTTGTTGTTTTAAGTTTAATCTATTCACCCGTCTAGATAATATCTTTCCTTGTTCACTAATAAATCGACTAATTAAACTCATGTTTCTATAATCAATTCGATCCCCCGACCCAATCGGGGGCAAACGCCTACGAAAAGATCGCTTGGATTTAAAATAGAGTCGCTTGGATTTATCCATGATTTGTTTATTCCTTATCCCGAAAATCCTAATTTTGTCGGGGATTTCTTTTTGGTTTGTTTATCTTTAAATATATGTTATATATAATATATGGTATATGACATTTTTCATCTTCCTTGGAAGGATGACATACAATACATACGTGTAATCGGTTCCATCTATTTCTTTATCTCCCCATGAATTGTATATTTGTAACAAAAGGGACAGAATTTTCTCAATTCCAATCGACTAGGCGTATTGTGTCGATTCTTTTGAGTAATATATCTGGAAATACCAACCCTCTTTGATTCCTTATTAGCATCATTTCGAACAGCACAATTGGTACATTCCAAAATAACTGTTACTCGAACATCTTTCCCCTTGGCCATGAACCCCCTTTGTATTTTTGATTCACTCAACTATTCTATTTTGCGATCCAAAGAGAAAAAAGGAACGAAAAAAAAAAAAATAGAAGTTGCTAACTCGAAATAAAATTATGAAAAATTTCGTTGCAATCAAGATAGTAATAATAAGTAATACAATGATTTCTAACTACATTTCTAATCCCAATATAGCGTTTCGTCTTTCATTTAAGTATTTTGTATGATATTGTTGACCTATCCATCAATTTCCATTTCCGTTCTCATTCTCTTTTTAATTATTTTAATTTAAATTATTTAAATTAAAAATTTTATTTTAATTCGAGCCTCGGGCCTGAGGCCCGAGTTCCGAGTTTCACTGAATTTGAATCCACTTTTATTCTTTCTCTTTTCGAACTTATTCGAATTTTAAAAATTCTAAAATTAAAAGATGGGAAGGGGAGGGATTAGTCACAGAGATTTTAGTAAATCCCTAATCTTCTTCACCACTTCCCATGTTACTAACTAGAATGAAAAAAAGGGGAATATCAGCGCATCCGGAAATAAACGATTGATCTCTATCAATAGACCTGCTAAAAACCCGAACCATATAGTACTTACTACCGGCGCCACGGAGAGATATGTTTTTAGATCTCGCATTTTATTTGAAATCCTCCTTCTTTATTGGAATTTGTAATACATATATGATCAGACATATATGGAGTTAATGATCGCTTGTATTTGTCCGCGGAATCCCTAATTCAAATTGAAATGTACAACGATTCAGTAGAATATTTCTTTTCTTAAAAAAAACGTGCCCTTTTCTGTACCAGCATTTCCCAAAAATATTCATTTTTTTTACAGCGGGTTTCATTATACGTAACGCATATAAGTAGTTTATTATAATTAATTAATAATTAATTAATAATTAATTATATGTTCTATGATATGAGATCAAAAAGAAGAAATGACAAGATAATTTTTGTATAGAAATGGAGTAAATAAAGATGTGGAAAACAATACGGGTATTCTCTACAATGACACTGTAACCCAATTGAAAGGGATGTAGCGCAGCTTGGTAGCGCGTTTGTTTTGGGTACAAAATGTCACGGGTTCAAATCCTGTCATCCCTACCTAT